TTAGTTCCACATCTCTATTTCGGAATAACGAATTGCGTTCGTATAGGCGACGCAGCTATAGAAATAGCTTCTCTAATAACGAATTGAGTTCGTATAGGCATTTTGGACGCAGCTATAGAAATAGCTTCTCTCGCTACAATTTCTGATACTCCACCCATTTCATAAAGTATTCGACCGGGTTTAACGACGGATACCCAATATTCGGGGGATCCTTTCCCCGAACCCATACGTGTTTCGGTAGCTCTTACTGTAACCGATTTGTCTGGAAATATACGTACCCATATTTTTCCGCCACGACGCGCGTATCGTGTCATGGCGCGTCGCCCCGCTTCTATTTGTCTAGATGTGATCCAAGCGGGTTCAAGCGCCTGAAGAGCGTATCCACCGAAACAAATTCGATTGCCTCGATAAGATACCCCCTTCATCCTTCCTCTATGTTGTTTACGAAATCGGGTTCTTTTGGGACTAAGCATAGCAATTATATGGAGGCAATCGAATTATTAGTCAACCCTATAGAATTAAATAATTAAATTTAAGAATTATAATTTTTGATTGAACGAAAAAAATGAAGGAGTTTTTTATTTTTTATTCAATTGACAAATTGATAGATCAGAAAGACAACGAAAGGACCCTTATTCCTCATCTGCTTCCTCATCTGCAAATATCCAAATTTTTATTCCTAATGCCCCATGGATATCTCGAAATGTATAGGAACAATAATCAATTTTCGCTCGAATGGTTTGTAGGGGAACCCTACCTTCTCTGATCCATTCGACACGCGCAATTTCTTTTCCGTCGATACGCCCTGCAATTTGTATTTGAATTCCTTTTGTATCTGCTTGTTCAGCTAATTCAATCGCTTTTTTCATTGCCTTTCGAAATGAAACTCTATCCTTTAATTGTACGGCTATATATTCTGCAAGAAAAATAGGCTGTCCATAAGGGTTTGCAACTTTTTTGATAGTAATGTTAACTTTTCGGTTCGCAGAATTTATTTCTTTTTGTACATTGCTCTGTAATTCTTCGATTCCTCGCGGGCTGCCCTCTATTAACAATTTTGGGCATCCCATATATATTATGACCTGGATAAGATCCAATTTTTTTTGAATCTTTATGCGTGCAATTCCCTCGACACCGGGGGATATTTTCATATTTTTTTGTACATAATTCTTGATATAATCCTGTATTTTTTGATCTTCCTGGAGACCCTCGGAATAACTTTTTGATGGTGCAAACCAAACAGAATGATGGCTTTGGGTTGTACCAAGCCTGAAACCTAGTGGATTTATTTTTTGTCCCATAACACCTCGCTGTCTCTATAAGGCCATATCATTTCTCTATTAGCCCATATCATCATCCTTTTATTATAATATCGCTCAAAATCCAACATATATAGATACCTTTCTCTGACATCTGTATACTTATCTTTATATACCCATCCATATTTTCTTAACCATATGAAATAGTTTTTATCTTTAGATATATCTTGCAATACAATAGTTATATGACAGGTGGGCCTTTTTATCGGATAACTACGCCCTCGAGCCCGGGGTTTTGCCTTTTTAATGATAGTACCCTCATTAACTTCGGCTTGACTAATGATTAAAGCCGTTTCGTTGAAACCCCTATTGTGCCTAGCATTTGCTGCTGCCGAATAAACTAATTTAAAAATGGGATAACATGCTCGATAAGGCATGAGTTCTAGTATCATAAGTGTTTCTTCGTAGGTACGCCCACGAATCTGATCAATAACTCTTCGCGCTTTATGAGCAGACATACGTATATGTTGCCCTAAAGCGTATACTTCTACATCCGGGTCACTCTTTATCATAAGATTCACCTCCCACCAATACCAATAAACGACGAGCACCCATATTCACTTTTTTATTAATTAACATTAACGACGAGATTTGTTATCGTTTCTCGCGTGCCCCCGGAAATTAAGAGTAGGTGCAAATTCTCCCAATTTGTGACCTACCATACGAGCTGTTATATAAATAGGCAAATGCTCCTTTCCATTATGAATAGCGATTGTATGGCCGATCATTATGGGTATAATGGTAGATGCCCGGGACCAAGTTACGATTGTATCTTTTTCTGCCCTCATGTTGAGCTTCGAAATTTTTCTCAATAAATGATTAGCTACAAAAGGATTTTTTTTTTGTGAACGTGTCATGGCTAATTACTCCTATCTTTTTTTTTTGTAAAGACGAGGAAACGTATTCTATTTTTAATATTTTCCTATTTACTACGGCGACGAAGAATAAAACTATCGCTATATTTATTCTTTTTTCTACTTCTTCTTCCAAGCGCAGGATAACCCCAAGGGGTTGTGGGTTTTTTTCTACCTATGGGTGCCCTCCCTTCACCACCCCCGTGGGGATGGTCTACAGGGTTCATAACTACTCCTCTTACTACAGGGCGCTTACCCAGCCAACGCTTAGATCCGGCTCTACCCAAACTTTTCTGGTTCACCCCCACATTACCCACCTGTCCGACTGTTGCTGAGCAGTTTTGGGATATCAAACGGACCTCCCCAGACGGTAATTTTAATGTGGCCGATTTACCCTCTTTTGCAATCAGTTTCGCTACAGCACCCGCGGCTCTCGCTAATTGTCCACCCCTTCCAAGTGTGATTTCTATGTTATGTATGTCCGTGCCTAAGGGCATCTCGGTTGAAGTAGATTCTTCTTTTTGATCAATCAAAACCCCTTCCCAAACTGTACAAGCTTCTTCCAAAGCATACGGCTTTCTGGATGTATATGATGATATCTAGACAGAGGGATCTCATATGAATCGTATGATGAAGTACCACATGAGTGGATATATAGGAATCCAAATCTGCTGAATCCCTCATGTTATGATCTTCTACACCCTAGGTCTCCCCGCTCCTTCATCTGGCTTATGTTCTTCATGTAGCATTCAGACCGAATGACTCTATGAAATTACGTCGATACTTCCACATATATTACGGGTAACGTAGGAGACATATCTATTTTTCCCGGGGATAGAATTACCACTGCTTAGCTTTCAATTCGCCTCTGACCATCAAATGAAATGTGAATAACCCGTCCTCCTCTCTTTGAAACAGGGGGTGCTTCCGGCTCTGTCGGTGCTTCAAACAATTTAGTCTTCTCCATATTACTATATCTCTCGAGTCAATAATTTTATATGAGGAACTACTGAACTCAATCACTTGCTGCCGTTACTCTTCAGTTTTCTGTTGAGGTCTATCCCGTAGAGGTACTCAAATTGGATCAGTGATCGATTTCTAGGTTTTGTCGTAAACCTAATTGGTTACTTCCAATTACGTAAATCAATAGTTCAAACCGCACTCAAAGGTAGGGCATTTCCCATTGAGATAGGAACTTCTGTACCAGAAACAATGGTATCTCCAATTATAGCCCCTCTGGGATGTAAAATATATCTCTTCTCACCATCCCCGTAGTGTATGAGACAAATATATGCATTTCGATTAGGGTCGTATTCTATGGTTACGATTCTACCAGATATGTCTTTTTCATTCCGTCGAAAATCGATTTTACGGTATAGACGCTTATGACCTCCCCCTCTATGCCTTGCGGTAATGATGCCTCTGGCATTACGACCTTTACCACAATGACGCTGTCCGTAGATCAAATTTTTTCGTGGATTGGATTTCCCTTGACTACCGACGGCTCCGTTGCGTGTGCTCGGGGTAGAAGTTTTGTATAAATTTATTGCCATGTTATTAAGTTAAGTATAGTAGTTATTAAGTGATGCTTTATTTTAATTTTATGTTATTTTTTATTTTGCTTTTTTTTTTTTAAGTTCTTTTCTTTCTAAGAGGTGGAATAGAATAACCCGGTTGAAGCGTAATGATCATACGTCTGTAATGCATTGTATGTCCCATAGTGGGTCCCATTCTTCTACCCTTTCCGGGGAGTCGATGACTATTCATAGCTATTACCTTGACACCAAAGAAGAGTTCGACCCAATGCTTTATTTCTGTCCTAGTTGATCCTGATTCGACATTAGAAGTATATTGATTGTTCCCCAATAACCTAATACTTTTGTCTGTAAATACTGCATATTTGATTCCATCCATATCCATAAATAGATTTTCCTCCTTATTTAGTTATTAGCCTAATCTAAATATATATAAATAAAATAATCGAATCCATAAATGGATTTTCCTCCGTATTTAGTTATTAGCCTAATCTAATCTAATATAATAAATATATATATAAAATAATCGAATCCATAAATGGATTTTCCTCCGTATGAGTTCCAGTATCGATAAGAATTCGATTTCTTGCTCTGTTCATATGTTATGGTATGAATATACCATACCAATTCATTATGTCTGGATGATGAGATTTCATTGATACAGAGCCAATTCCAACAGACGTATTGAACGTTCCCGTTGGCGTGCATCCAGCAGGGCTCGAACCCGCACATACGCCAATTAAGAGTTGGGCGCTTTACCATTCAGCCATGGATGCGAAAGGGGGATCGTGGTACATCGTAAATAACCAAATTCCAATAGACGTATTGTTGGCGTGCATCCAGCAGGACTTGAACCCGCACATACGCCAATTATGAGTTGGGCGCTTTAACCATTCAGCCATGGATGCGGAACGGGGATCGTGGTACATCGTAAATAACCAAATTCCAATAGACGTATTGAACGTTCCCGTTGGCGTGCATCCAGCAGGAATCGAACCCTCATATACGCCAATTATGAGTTGGGCGCTTTAACCGTTCCGCCGAACGGGGATCGTGGTACATCGTAAATAAACAAGTTCAATTTAAATAAAATCCTTAGGAGGAGTCAATCAATATGAAAGAGGACGCAGTGACACGACATCCATTACAACACTGGATCTTCGAATTGAGAGAGGTATTGAGAGAGATCAAGAATTCTCACTATTTATTAGATTCGTGGACCAAATTCAATTCCGTGAGATCTTTCACTTACATTTTTTTCCACCAAGAACGTTTTATGAAACTCTTTGATC